ATTGGCAGGAATTGATTGAAACTTTAGCATGGGCTCATGAACGCACACCTTTGGCTAATTTAATTCGATGGAGAGATAAACCAGTGGCTCTTTCCATTGTGCAAGCAAGGTTGGTTGGATTAGCCCACTTTTCGGTAGGGTATATATTTACTTATGCGGCTTTCTTGATTGCCTCTACATCGGGCAAATTTGGTTAATTCTTTTATTGTATCTACGAAGATCTCATTTCTTTCTATGGAAAAGGGGGTCTGCCCTCTTCTATTTCTACATCTTGGATCCGACTTGTATTGTATCATTGATACTAAATAGGAGAAATGAACCATTATGGCAAGTAAAAGTTTGATTCAGAGGGAGAAGAAGAGGCAAAAATTGGAACAAAAATTTCATTTGATTCGTGGATCCTCAAAAAAAGAAATAAAAAAATTTCCGTCGTTAAGTGATGAATGGGAAATTCATGGAAAGTTACAATCACCACCGCGTAATAGTACACCTACACGTCTTCATCGGCGTTGTGTTTTAACCGGAAGACCGAGAGCTAACTATCGAGACTTTGGATTATCTGGACACATACTTCGTGAAATGGTTCATGCATGTTTGTTGCCCGGTGCAATAAGATCAAGTTGGTGAGGACGAAAATTTCTCGTCATTTTTCTATTCATTTCTATGATAATCGATCATAGTAGGGTCCCTTTACCATTCTGTATAAATGGGTTATCCTATTTGTACAGATATGGTAGAGGGGCGCATTCAATCCTTCTTTGTCCATTAGTTTTCAATTCTGCGCTTTATCGCGGGGTAGAGCAGCTTGGTAGCTCGCAAGGCTCATAACCTTGAAGTCACGGGTTCAAATCCCGTCTCCGCAACATTTTTTGACAAAAAAATTTAGGTTTGATTTTTTTAATTCGAAATTCATTACTATTTAGTAAAAATGACTATAAAATGACTATAAATTACTATAAAAAATTACTATAAACTAAAAATTATAAAAAACTAAAAATTATAAACTATTAAACTATAAATTATTTTACTATAAACTATGGGTTATTATTATTAAAATATTAATAAAATATTCAAAAAAAAATAAAAAAAAATGGGGAGGGGCGGATAGCGGGAATTGAACCCGCGTCTTCTCCTTGGCAAAGAGAAATTTTACCATTCGACTATATCCGCATTTTTTATCATTATTGATACGCAATATATGGATTATACTTGTGTAGAACTAGGTCCGATATTCTGTTAGGGGTAATTCGAAATAACAAAAAAAATATAAAAAAATTATATAATTCTATAAATCTATAATATTCTATATAGAATATATAGAATATATATAGAATATATATTGTTATTTTATGATTTTTTATATGATTTTAGATTATGATTCTATAATAATATAGAATAATATAGAATCGAATATTTATATATCCAATTTATATATAAATAAATTCGATAGAAATATATATATATATTTATTATATTTTTTTATTATATTTTTTAGATATTTATATATATATAATCAGATATTTATATATATAATATTATTATTATATTTATAGAATTTTATTATATTATTTATATTTATATTATTTATATTATTAAATATTCTATTTATATTCTATTTGAATTTATCGCTTTTCTATTTTATTTTTTTTTACATTTTTACGATACATTTTTATAATAGAACAATCGAAAAGATTTTTCCAATAAAGTTGGACCCCTCCCTACAATTTCATTTTTTAGTTTTCTTTATTTGCATTTTGGGGACTTCTATTACATTTTTATGCGTCTCACAACCCGAAAAAATTCGGGTGGAGAGGTCCGTTTTAGACCTAGAATTCGAAAACAAATGGGTTCAAGAGATGAGAGAATTAAGAATACCCACTAGAAAGACTAATCCAATCCATAATGATGTACCGGAAAATACAACATTTTTGTTACTCGACCAACCATCAGGAGAAGCAAATACAACGGGTACACTAATCAGTAAAATTGATGAAGTAGCAATTAATGCAAAAACAGCCAATTGGAAAGCAATAGTCATGTTTCGAATCCTCCAATTTACCAACAAAAGAACTATACCATTTGATCCCCTTATCGACAAAAATATAAAAAAATTGTAACAAAAATGCATCATGGGGGTTTTACCACGAGTACATTGATTTTATATGAATTCTTACCACTCCCCTTTTTTCGGGCATAGATTGTGGGTATTTTTTTTTTTTACAATACAAAAGGGCATGCTGGATCATGCATCTATATCTATATATATATATAGATACAGATAGAAAAATAGACCTATAGATTCACATCGGATATCTTCACTGAAGATAGTAATGGTAGCAACTCATATGGTGATGGTCTATTCGGTGGAATAAAGATAAAATCGAAATTAGCTTTTGGAGAGATGGCTGAGTGGTTCATAGCTCCGGTCTTGAAAACCGGTATAGTTCAAAACAAAGAACTATCGAGGGTTCGAATCCCCCTCTCTCCTTTTGCTTTTGCT